TAAGAATTTCATCTTTGGACCAAAAACAAGCAAGAGGTGGAATACCACAAAGAGAAAGTGTACCTAATAAAAAAGTAGTTCTTGTAATTGGAACATATCTTGTTAAACCACCCATAAGAACCATATTCTGACTTTTTTCTGGTGAATATCCAACAATAGGTTCCATTGAATGAATAATGGATCCAGATCCCAAAAACAATAAAGCTTTAGAATAGGCATGAGTGATCAAATGGAATAAAGCCGCTCGATAAGAACCTATACCTAGAGCTAACATAATATAACCTAATTGAGACATTGTAGAATAAGCTAAACTTCTTTTAATGTCTCTTTGAGCAAGAGAAAAAGTAGCTCCTAATAGTACTGTTATTACACCCATTAAAGAAATGAAATTCATTATATAAGGTATGTCTATGAAAAGAGGAATAAGCCGAGCTACAAGAAAAATTCCTGCTGCTACCATAGTAGCGGCGTGTATAAGGGCCGAGATAGGAGTGGGTCCTTCCATGGCATCAGGTAACCATACGTGGAGGGGGAATTGTGCAGATTTAGCAACTGCACCGACAAATAATAAAGAGGCACACAAAGTAGCAAATAAGGAGCTGACCCCATTATTATGGATCAAGTTATTAGCTATTTCGAACAAATCCCGAAATTCCAAACTACCTGTTATCCAATAAAGACCTAAGATTCCTAATAATAAACCAAAATCTCCTACACGATTAGTTACAAAAGCTTTTTGACAAGCACTTGCGGCAATCGGTCGTGTGAACCAAAACCCTATTAATAAATATGAACACATTCCCACTAGTTCCCAAAAAATATGAATTTGTATCAAATTAGAACTAGTAACTAATCCCAACATGGAAGTATTGAAAAAACTCATATAAGCAAAAAATCTCAAATATCCTTGGTCGTGAGACATATAATTGTCACTATAAATAAGAATCATGACTCCAACAGTAGTAATTAGTATTGACATAATAGAAGTAAGTGGATCGATCAAATATCCAAACTCTAAGGAAAAATCAATATCTATGGTCCAAGACCATAGATATTGATAAATAAAACTTCCATTTATTTGTTGAATAGACAGATTGGCCGAAAATCCCATAGCTACACTTAACAGAAAAATACTAGGAAAAGCCCATATACGACGAATATTTTTTGTTGCTGTCGGAATAAGTATAAGTCCAAATCCTATTGACATAGTAACTGTAAGTGGAAGAAAAGGTATTATCCATGCATATTGATATGTATGTTCCATAAGAAAACAAACAAATTGAGATTTTTTTTTATAATTAATAATTGTTTCCGATTCACCAATTCTTATCTCTTTCGAAAAGAACAATAAACAATAATAATGAAAAATATATAAATATAATATATATATATATTAATAATAAAATATAATATAATAAATAATATAATAAAATATAATATAATATTTAAAATATAACAAATAATATATATATATATTATTTGTTATTTTATGTTAAATGTTAAATTATGTTAAATGTTGAAAGTTAAAAAAAAAACTATTATTCACAGAATAAAGTATAGATAATGATTAAAAAAAAACGATCTATATCCGAACAATACATGTCTTTCACATACAACGATAAATAAAAATGAGTAACCCTTTTTTGAATGGCAGTTCCAAAAAAATGTATTTCTATGTCAAAAAAACATATTCGTAGGAATATTTGGAAGAAAAAAGGATATTTAACTGCAGTAAAAGCTTTTTCTTTAGCGAAATCGGTTTCCACCGGACATTCAAAAAGTTTTTTTGTGCGACAAACAAATAATAAAGTCTTGGGATAATCGGAATTGACATAGCCCGAAGAACTGAAAATTTTTTAAGATGAACGATTCACATTAATTAATGTATTGAACTACTCAATATTAGTTATAACTAGCTGTGGTATGTAGAATAAGAGTTTTCTGTATATTGGGTTCTTATTAAGAATAGTATTTTTCCCTATCCATTAACCTTTCACAATAGAAAAATAGGATTAAGATTTTCTATTGTGAATAGTACAATTGCCATAGAAATTTAAACTCTTTTTTTTTATATGCCTAGCCTAAAACTTAATTGGCTTGGTAAATGTTATCTTATTTATATTATATACATATATACAATGAAGAGTATTAATACTTAATGATACTAAAGTATCGGAATTGTTAGAAAAATTCCAAATGGATTTAGTGATGAAATTGTAATACATATGAGATCTTAGTTATTTGATTTTTTTTATTGAAAAAAAAAATCAATCTTTTTCATTTTGAATCCGATTTCATCGGATTCAAAATGAAAAACAAATCATCAAAAAAAAATAGAAAGAAAAAGGACAATTCTTAATTCTATACCTCGACTGAGAGCAAAACTATCGAAATTTCAACTGTATCGGGGGAACTTAGTTTATAGTACGTGAAAGTTGATTGTTAAAACTGAACCTAGGACGATACTAACTAAGGATTATTTTATTGAATGAAGATTCAAATATGAATTTAAACGAGTCTTTTTTCGTCGATTCTAATGTTTCCTAGACTATATTGAATCCTTGATTCTTGACGATTCAACATGAATTGAATATTATTATTTCAAGTAAGCCGCCATGGTGAAATCGGTAGACACGCTGCTCTTAGGAAGCAGTGCTAGAGCATCTCGGTTCGAGTCCGAGTGGCGGCATCCTCTAAAAGAGACACAATGTATCCTATAATGTATTCAATTTCCGATTTCAATTCTGTAATGGGACACCTTTTTTATGATATTTGTGACTTTAGAACATATATTAACTCATATCTCTTTTTCGATCATTTCAATTGTGATTACGATTCATTTCATGAACTTATTAGTCTACGAAATCGTAGGATTACGTGATTCATCGGAAAAAGGGATGATAGCCACCTTTTTCTCTATAACAGGATTATTAATTTCTCGTTGGATTTCTTCGGGACATTTTCCGTTAAGTAATTTATACGAGTCATTAATCTTCCTTTCATGTAGTTTATTTATTATTCATATAATTTCCAAGAAATTGAACCATAAAAATGATTTAAGCATAATAACTACCCCAAGTACTATTTTTACTCAAGGCTTCGCTACGTCGGGTCTTTCAACTGAAATGCATCAATCCGCAATATTAGTACCCGCTCTACAATCTCAGTGGTTAATGATGCACGTAAGTATGATGTTATTGAGCTATGCAGCTCTTTTATGCGGATCGTTATTATCAATTGCTCTTCTAATCATTACATTTCGAAACAACATCAATTTTTTTTGTAAAAGCAATAATTTCTTAATTAGATCATTTTTCTTTGGTGAGATTAAATACTTGAATGAAAAAAGAAGAAGGGTTTTTAAAAACCCTTCTTTTCTTTCATTTCAAAATTATTACAAATATCAATTGACTCAACATTTGGATTATTGGAGTTATCGTATGATTAGTTTAGGGTTTACCTTTTTAACCATAGGCATTCTTTGTGGAGCAGTATGGGCCAATGAAGCATGGGGATCTTATTGGAGTTGGGACCCGAAGGAAACTTGGGCATTTATTACTTGGACCATATTCGCGATTTATTCACATACTAGAACAAATCAAAGTTTACAAGGTACGAATTCGGCACTTATAGCTTCTATAGGATTTTTTATAATTTGGATATGCTATTTTGGGGTCAATCTATTAGGAATAGGTTTACATAGTTATGGTTCATTCACATTAACATCTAATTGAATAAGCTACATGAAAAATACATAAGAATATCGTCCCATATATAACGAAAGTTTGCTTGTTCGAGTTTTTGTTTTGACAACCTGTCAAAACAAAAACTCGAAATGCATCTCATTACAATTCTAATTCACTTTCTTTTTTTGCATTGTACAGCGAACGATTTAAAAAAAATCTTAAAATTAAAGAATTATAAGACTTTTTGTCTCATTAATGAAACACTATCTATAAAAGTAATTAGATAGGATAGCTTGTACCCTGTCAACTGATAACGAGAGAACGAAATCAGGATAAATACCAATCCCTATTATGGGTAAAAAGATACAAATTGAAACAAATAGTTCTCGTGGTCCAGAATCCAAAAAATTAGAGTGTGGAACATTGAATAGCTTGTATCCATAGAACATCTGACGTGACATAGATAATAAATAAATAGGAGTTAATATCACTCCAATTGCCATTACAAAAGTAATTAGTATTTTTGGCATTAAAAGATATTTTGGACTAGTAATTATTCCAAAAAATACTACCGATTCCGCAACAAAACCACTCATTCCTGGCAATGCAAGAGAAGCCATCGAGAAACTACTGAACATGGTAAATATTTTTGGCATTGGGATGGATATCCCTCCCATTTCGTCGAGATAAACAAGACGTGTTCTATCACAACTCGTTCCTGCCAAGAAAAAAAGTGCAGCACCAATAAATCCATGAGAGAGTATTTGTAAAATGGCTCCATTGAGTCCCATGTCGGTTATAGAACCAATTCCTATAATTGTAAAACCCATGTGAGATACAGAGGAATAGGCTATTCTCTTTTTAAAATTGCGTTGACCGAGAGAAATTAAAGCTGCATAGATTATTTGCATCGCTCCAACTATTACCAACCAGGGAGAAAATATAGAATGAGCGTGGGGTAATAATTCCATATTGATCCGAATCAATCCATATGCTCCCATTTTTAATAAGATTCCAGCTAGAAGCATACATGTACTGTAATGTGCTTCTCCATGGGTATTTGGTAACCATGTATGCAGGGGTATAATCGGCGATTTGACAGCATAAGCAATAAAGAAACCAAAATATAATATTATTTCCAATGCCACAGGATATGATTGATTAGCTAATCTTTCAAAATCTAATGTTGGTTCATTGGAACCATATAAACCCATACCTAGAACTCCTATTAAGAGAAAAATAGAACCCCCTGCTGTGTACAAAATAAACTTTGTAGCCGAGTAGAGACGTTTTTTTCCTCCCCACATGGATAAAAGTAAGTAAACAGGAATTAATTCTAACTCCCACATGATGAAAAAAAGTAAAAGGTCTCGAGAAGAAAATGATCCTATTTGACCGCTGTACATTGCTAACATCAGGAAATAGAACAATCGCGAATTTCGCGTAACTGGCCAAGCTGCTAAAGTAGCTAAAGTAGTGATAAATCCTGTCAGTAAAATGGGTCCTATGGAAAGTCCATCGATTCCCAGTCTCCAGTGAAAATCAAAAATATCTATCCATTTATAATCTTCTTCCAATTGGATTAATGGATCGTCCAATTGGAAATGATAACAGAATGCATAGGTTGTTAGAAGGAGTTCTAATAAGCATATACAAATAGTATACCATCTAAACATCTTATTTCCTCTATGAGGAAAAAAGAAAATTGAGGAACCCGCGAATATCGGCAAAACTACAAGTATTGTTAACCAAGGAAAATAACTCGTGATAAAGACAAGATATGTTTTGACCAGAAAAACCCGTGCTCGAAATAATCAATTTTATCGAGTACGGGCTTTTGTCGGTAAAGAGGAATCAAATGATTCAAGTGGAGTTTTTTGTAATGTATCAATAAGATAGACCCATGCTGCGAGTTGTTTCATGCCATAAATAAACACGGACACTCAAAAAATCTGTTGGGCAGGCGGATTCACATCTCTTACAACCTACACAGTCCTCGGTTCTTGGTGCGGAAGCAATTTGCTTAGCTTTACATCCGTCCCAAGGTATCATTTCCAATACGTCTGTGGGGCAGGCTCGTACACATTGAGTACACCCTATACATGTATCATAAATTTTTACTGAATGTGACATTGGATCTATAAATTCCAGCTTTGAGCATAAAAAATTTTCGATCTGGTAAAATAAAATTAGTAGTAAATGAATCATACATTTATATTGTAGACACCAGACGAAGCAGTGGTTTATCAAAATTTTAAGAATCAATATATTTCTAAACCTGTTCATGAGAAAAGTCCAAGAGACTTTGATTTCTCTTTCAACAACCATGATCATGCGAGTTGCACATGTGAATTCAAATTGACCAACAAATGAAATTGGTCAATATTTCAATATTAATTCAAAGTATTTATTCAATATGAAAATATTTATTATTCAATAGTAAATTAATTCAATACTAAATATATATATATATTTTATATATTTATAATAATAATTATTTATAATAATAATAAATATTTATAATAATATAAATATAATAATAATAAATAATAAATATTTATAATAATATAAATATAATAATAATAAATAATAAAAATTATAATAAAAAAAAAATGAAAAAAAAAAAATGAAAATAATAAAATAATAATAAAATAATAATAAAATTATAATAAAATTATAATATATAATATCTAATAGATTTCTAATAGATTAATATTCTATGTGATATTATGTATCTTATGATCATAACTAATTATTCAACAAATTCGATTGATTGATACGAGTTGATTTTCTGTTACGATGGATTGATGAAACAATAGCTAGCCCAATAGCTGCTTCAGCAGCCGCAACAGCTATAACAAAGATTGAGAAAATGTCGCCTTTTAATTGGCGACTATCAAATATATCTGAAAATGTTACGAGATTGATATTAACCGAATTGAGTATAAGCTCAAGACACATAAGTGCTCTAACCATCTTTCGACTTGTGATCAATCCATAGATACCGATAGAGAATAAATAGACACTCAAAAAAAGTACATGCTCGAACATCATTGACTAACTCCTTATCAATCTCGATTCATTTCAATATGAACAACAATTCAACCGATTCGATTGATTAGAATAGAACGATTACAGAATAAAAGAAGGTATTGGCAATAGATAGGTTTAATTAAAAACCTTATAAAAACCTTAAACCTTTCCATTTATTTTATTTATTTAGTTATTTATTTAGAATTTAATTCTAAGTATTTATTATTGACGAGCCATAGTAATTGCACCTATCAAGGAAACTAAAAGAATTATGGAAATGAGTTCAAACGGAAGATAAAAATCTGTTGATAAATGAATACCAATTTGTTGAATGTTACTTATTAGGTCCTGTTCCATAATCTGGCTTGATCTTGTAGTCCAAAAAATTCCGTACCATGACGTATCTGGGATAATAGTAATTAGTGAAAAAAGAATACTTGTACAAACCAGTGAAGTGACCCCATCTCCAATGGTCCAAAAATAGGAATCATTGGAATATTCTGAACCATTCATGAACATTACAGCAAATATGATTAAGACATTTATAGCTCCAACATAAATAAGGAGCTGTGCGGCAGCTACAAAATAGGAATTCGATAGAATATAGAATAAGGATATACAAACAAGAACCAATCCCAACGAAAAGGCAGAAAAAATGGGATTGGTAAGTAATACTACTCCCAGACCTCCTAATACAAGAACTGATCCAAAAAATACTACAAGAATATCATGTATTGGTCCAGGTAAATCCATTATTAAAATAATAAATTAATAAATAAGTCGAAATATTTCATGACCTTACTGAATGGTCCAGGAAAGGAAAAGGGGTTGCCCCATTTTTTTCTTGTATATGATACATTCCTAATTGAATTAAAACTTTTTTTTTATATGGATTAATGTAGATATAGATAAAATTATCGAGAAAAGAGTAATGGGGATTGTATATTTCGAAATCATCACGAAAAATATATTCTCAGTTTAAATCAAAGAATAATTCTCAACAATCAATAATTATTAGTTATTATTTGTAGTTACTGACCAAACAAAATAAAAAAAAGCTTGGGTCTTTTATATCAAAACAAAATCTTAGTAATTGGTAATCGTTCTTGAATCAAAGGGTTTATCTTTGTCTATTTTGATTTGAGTCGAATTCATAACTGTTTGAATTGTGTAATCTCCAATTATTGACATTGGTAACCGACCCAAAGCAATTTGATTATAATTCAATTCGTGACGATCAGAAGTAGAAAGTTCATATTCTTCAGTCATTGATAAACAGTTTGTTGGACAATACTCGACACAATTACCACAAAATATACAGACCCCAAAATCAATACTATAATTAAGCAATTGTTTTTTTTTAATATCTCTTTCAAATCTCCAATCAACAACGGGTAGATCTATCGGGCATACACGAACACATACTTCACAAGCAATACATTTATCAAATTCAAAGTGGATTCGACCACGGAAACGCTCTGATGTGATCGATTTTTCATAAGGATATTGAATAGTTATAGGTAAACGATTTGTGTGGGATAAGGTAATTACGAAACTTTGACCAATATACCTTGCAGCTCGTATTGTTTGTTGACTATAATTCATGAACCCAGTTACCATAGAGAACATATTGTAAATATCCAGGAATAAATTGATGTTTCTTTCTCTTGTTTGAAAGAGGTTATGAATCTGGAATATCGTTATCGTATTTTCTTATTTATAGTGAAACAAGTTGGGAAGAAGTTGTCAATAATAGATTACCTAAAGAAATAGGTAAAAGAAATTTCCATCCAAGATTTAATAGCTGGTCCATTCTTATCCTAGGCAAAGTCCACCTTGTTGTGATAGGAATGAACAGAAACAAATAAGCTTTAGCTAATGTAATAAAGATACCAATTGTAATTCCAAAAACTCCAGCCATTTTATTTATTCCGAAAAGTTCAGGAATAGATATGTACGGAATAGAAAAATTCCACCCACCTAAGTAAAGAACTGTTACAAATAATGAAGAAAGTAATAGATTTAGGTAAGAAGCAATATAAAATAAACCGAATTTGATACCTGAATATTCGGTTTGATAACCTGCTACTAATTCCTCCTCTGCTTCCGGTAAATCAAATGGCAATCTCTCACATTCGGCTAGAGAAGAAATTAGAAAAACAATAAACCCTATAGGTTGACGCCACAGATTCCACCCCCAAAAACCATATTTTGACTGTGCTTCAACTATATCAACTGTACTTGAACTATTAGATAATCATAGTCGATAATAACATCACTGTTCCCATCGCTATTACAAAACCGTACATGAAACTTCAGCTTCATACGGCTCCTCTATGGCCACAAATAAATGTAAGGACTGGTTCGGTATTTTCACCCGGATAGATCGAATAAAGATACATCGGAGAGTCCCAGTCCCAAATTAGACCAATGGAATTCTGTCCGCTAGAATAAGAAAAAAAGTGCTTCCGAATTGATCTCATCCTTATAATGATAATGATAATTTTTCTTTGTTCGGTAATAACTTAATCTTTCAATAAAATATTCGTTATCAATATATATATATAGGCATTAGTTCATGAATAATGATAAGAATTCCGTATGTATGAATACGGATATAGGAAAAAAAGAATAAATAAAGATCTTTTTTTTTTTATTTTATAAAAATTTTTATTCATTCATTCGATTATTGCATTCTATTCCATTTCTTTTGTTCCTGTTCTTCTGTCTCAGAAGAAGGTATTTAGAAAAAAAAAATAAAGGATTAATTCGTTCTTGATAGTCATTTCTTTAATCAGTGAATAGGAGCATACTCGAGATCGGAATCGTAGGGAGATACTTCTTGATCATTTCTACCAACTTAAAGCCCTTATTATGATTCGTTTTATGCAGAAATATCTCTTTTTTTGATACCTTACATTATCCCCATTACTAATCCTTTGTGTACCTTGGTGTTCCTAACTGTCCACCGATTTTTGATTGATCCCCGGTATGTTAATACATATAAGGCAGTAGTGGAAACTCCATACAGTTGATCTTTTGCACCCGCTTCAAGATATGATGACTAATCAAAGAATCTCAATCTTGGGGTAAACAGTTTACACTGCTTATGTTTACTTTAATTTCATTCTTGTACATAGGGAATGAGATTTTCTCTTCTTACTGCAAATTTATAAGCTGTTTTGTTTCACTCATATAACTATCTGGTTTAACTCATCGATGAATAAAAAAAAATATCTATTCAATACATTCAACCTCTTTTCTTTATTTATTTCTAGGAAAGAGGTAAAAGTTCATATTCCAACGAATCACACGTAGAGATATTGATAACACACATAGAGTTAATGGTATTTCATAACTAATAGATTGAGCAGCAGCTCGTAGACCACCTGAAAAAGAATATTTATTATTCGATCCATATCCTGACATAAGAAGCCCAATAGGGGCAATACTTGAAATGGTGATCCATAAAAAAACACCTATACTGAGATCACCTAAAACAAGGCGGTATCCAAAAGGAATTACTAAATAACTTAGTAGAATTGATATGACCGCTATAGACGGTCCGACACTAAACAAACGAATATCTCCTCTAGATGGGAGTAGGTCCTCCTTAAAAAGTAATTTAGTCCCATCYGCTAGAGCTTGAAGAATTCCCAACGGACCAGCATATTCAGGCCCAATACGTTGTTGTATCGTTGCAGATATTTCTCTTTCTAACCACACAATTACTAGTACCCCTATTATGATTCCAAATATAAGGGTAAAAATGGATACAAACATCCATATGAGTCCATAGATTTCTTTTATGGATTCCGATGTAGAAAAAGAATTGATAGCTTGTACTTCTGTCGTATCAATTATCATTTCAACGATCAACTTCTCCCATAATGATATCTATACTACCTAGTATCGTCATGATATCAGCCAATTTCATTCTTTTAACTAGCTGAGGAAGAATTTGCAAATTGATGAAACCGGGTGGACGAATTTTCCATCTCCAGGGGAAAATGCTATTATCCCCTATCAAATAAATTCCTAATTCTCCTTTTGGGGCTTCTACTCTGACATAAAGTTCTTGTTTCGACAATTCAAAATTGGGTGAAGGTTTTTTACTAATAAATCTATATTCAAAATCATTCCATTCGGAATTTTTTGCTCTATCAAAGCGTCGGACTTCTAAATTCTCATAGGGACCTCCAGGAATTCCTTCTAGAGCCTGTTGAATAATTTTTATAGATTCCCCCATTTCACCTATTCGTACTAAATAACGAGCTAATGAATCTCCTTCTTTTTGCCATTGGACTTCCCAATCGAATTCATTGTAACATTCATAATGATCAATCTTACGAAGATCCCATTGGATTCCAGAAGCTCGTAACATCGGTCCTGATAAACCCCAATTTATTGCTTCCTCTCCACCAATAATGCCCACTCTTTCAACTCGTTCCAAAAAAATGGGATTTCGTGTAATAAGTTTTTGATATTCAACAACTCCTGTTAAAGAATAATCGCAGAAATCAAAACATTTATCTATCCAGCCATGAGGTAAATCAGCAGCTACTCCTCCGATGCGGAAATAATTATGCATCATTCGCATACCTGTGGCGGCTTCGAATAGGTCATATAACAATTCTCTCTCTCTGAAAATATAGAAAAAAGGAGTCTGTGCACCTATATCCGCCATAAAAGGTCCAAGCCATAACAAATGAGAAGCTATACGGCTCAGCTCCAGCATAATTACTCTGATATAACTGGCTCTCTGAGGTACTTGAACATTTTCCAATTGTTCTGGTGCATTTACCGTTATTGCCTCTGTGAACATAGTAGCTAAATAATCCCAACGTGTTACATAAGGAAGATATTGTATAATTGTTCGGTTTTCTGCTATTTTTTCCATTCCTCTGTGTAAATATCCCAATATGGGTTCACAATCAATAACATCTTCACCATCGAGAGTAACGATCAGTCGAAGAACACCATGCATTGATGGGTGGTGAGGGCCCATATTGACTATCATGAGATCTTTTCTTGTAGCCGGTATAGTCATATTTTTTCTTCCTTAATTCATTATTCCACGAATTCCTCAAAACGAGGTTCATCAAAATGAAAAATCTAATAAAATAACTATTTAAATAAAAAAAAAATTCAAACGATTAAATTAACGAGTTTTTGGTTCCCGAATATCCAACTGATCCATTAATTTCTTATAACGGACTCTATTTTTCTTTGACAAATAAGCCAGGAGCCGTTGACGTTTTCCCAGAATTATTCGTAGACCTCTTTGGGATAAAAAATCTCTTTTGTGCAATTCCAAATGTGAAGTAAGTCTACGTATCTTACTGGTGAAACTTAATACTTGAAATTCAACAGAACCTTTGTTTTCTTCTTTTTCTTCTTGTGAAATAACTGAGATGAATGAATTTTTGATCATAAAAAAAATTTTCTATCTTTTTTTCTTTCCCATGGATTTATTTTACTTTACCGAATCGATCAGGAAAAATAAAAATAATAATCTTTATGCCAGTTATTTTAATCTAGTACACACAAAAATTTGGATTTTTTCCTATTTTTTTCTATTCTATCCAAATCAAATTGAAAATTTGATTTGGATAGAATAGAAAAGAAAGAGAAAATACATTTCTACATTCAAGGATTCTGCCGATTTCGTCCTAGATTCAATTGAGTTGATACGCCATTAAATCCGTGTCATGTACCAGAATGTAATACAGCGTATATGTATATCTTTCGGCTTTCATCTACCGAAAAATATCACAGATATATAGGAAATATACTATTAACAAATTCTGAATCGTGGATACATATATATCCTTAACATACTGAAACGGCTGCCATTATTGGTATTAAACCAATAGCGATTCATACAAGCTAAATCTTCTAATCGGTAATTGGGCCAAAGAAACAATTTGCATTTAATGAATTTATTTGTATCTGTATTAGTATTAAAATGCTTGTCCTCATTCAAAAATTTTCCAGAGTTTCTTATGTTGCTTTCATTGCAAAATACTAGATTTCTATCCACAAAATTCCAATTACGAGAATTAAAACAAATTAGAATTCTCAATTCTCTACGACGTCTAGGAGATAGAATATTTTCAGGAACAAAGAAATCATAATTACTTTTGTCTCCATTCACAAGTATATTGCCGTGCCTTGCAACGGATTTATCAAAATTCTTCTTATCAACATATCTTTTTTTTATACATTTTCTGTTAGTTTGGTGCTTAATTTTATCGATCAATGAAATACCTAGGGTTTGATATATAATAAATTTTCCATCCATTTTTATAGATAAACGAATCGGTTCGACAATCAATACTCCCTTTTTTATCAATTCTGTAATAGGTAGATCTTTGTGAGTTGGCAGTTTATTCAGACGTATCTCTCCTCTTTGAATCGTGGATATAGTCATTTTCCTTGGATTTATCAGTCTAAGTAGGTGACAATATACCTTGATATTATTGATCATATTTCGATTCAAGAAGTCATCCCATCTTAATTGAAAAAGGAAATATTTTTTCAGGAAGAATTCTAGTTCTCCTTCCTTCTTGAATTGTTGTTTTTTCTTTTTACCTTTTTTAATGTCTAATCTCGCGTAATTGTCTTCAACTCCAAGATTTTCTTGTTCCTGTTGTTCGTTTTTTTCTTGGTTGAAATTTTCTAATTTAAGATATTCTTTTTGATTAGGTAATATCTGAAGATTTTTTTTTTTATTTTTACTAATATTTTCATAGAAATAAAAATTAAAAAGAAGAAATTTGATTGGTATGATCCGTGGTTTAATCCTATATGCATCAAGGAGTGGCACAAATTCTGGGAACAACTGGGGTTCTAGATTTGATATGGTATGATAAACCTTTTCTTGATTCATTCCCATCCAATCAAAAAAGTGTTTTTTTTGATTGGATGGTTTAATTCCTTGATGAATTGTAAGAGAAAAAATATCTTTTTTTTTCCATTTTTTGAGAATTATGTTTTCAGTCTTAGTATTTTTCTCAATTTTGGTGCTGATATGCGTATTGGTCCAGGTCTCAATGTCGATATTTTTTCTAAGACAAATAGGGAGAATTCTACAATCAAAATATTTTCTATCCAGATTTTTATGTGTAGCAATAATATATTCCTTTTCTAGATAATTACTAATAAGATAATTACTAATAGGTATACTTACGAATACATAAAATGATTCGGGTTTCAGTGTATTGAAATTGTATGGAATTTCTTGGTCTCCTTTTACTTCTAATGTTGATTCATAAATATATGAGTCCTTCCTATTCCCATAATTCATATATTTATGTGATAAAAGAGAATATCTGTAGTGTTTTTTTAATTTTTCTTTTTGAATCGTCAATGAATCCACTGCCATCGCATAGTGATTTTGCTTCATGTAATGAATTAATTGGTCTTTTTCTTTTTTATGTGAATCAAATTTAATTGAGTTTTTATTTTGAATTATAGAGCGTTGGTTGATTCTATTTCGCCATTTTTGAGTTACTAATCGAGACCATTTTGTCTGAGATAAATTGTATTGATAATGGCCCTTTAACCAGTTTTTCCATTCATTTTTTCCAGACTTATAAATTTTCTTTTGCTTTGATTTGGAATCAAATATTCCTCGTGTCATACAATAATCCTTGATTTTATCCTTAATAAAAGAATGGGTCCTGGTATATTGAAGTACAGATCTCAAGTGATACTTGTTAAGTAATTGGGTTTGTGATAATTTGTAAAATACATATGCTTGGGACAAGTAGGATAAATCATAATTATAATAATAATAAATATTTGAATAATAATAAATAAACGATTTTTTTATAGTCGAAATAAAGTTCATTGTATTTTGATCTGTTTCATCAATTCCTTTTCGATTTATTTCATCGTTGTAAATCGATTTTGTGATAATTTTTTTTTTTGAATTATTATTACTGATATTAGTATTAGAAATTGATTCAAGGAAAAGTTGTGCATTGATCCTAAAAATAGTAATCATACGTAGAAAGATATCTATGTATATTTTTTCAATGAATGATTTCATAAAAAAATGTAATTTACGTATAAATCGGATCTTTTTTCTTTTAAATATCTGCAAAATATGTTTCTGTGATTCCGATTTTTTATCATCACAAGTTAGAACTATTTTTTTCTTGTCTTTTGTGATTCGTTCTAATTCTATTTGATTCCTGATTGTGACTGTCCTATCAGCAAGATCCTTTATTTTTTTTTCTATGAATAAGTAATTTGCCCAATTCATGGATCGAATTCGAATGGTTGATTCGCGAATAATCTTATTATTTATTTTAGAATCTCTTACATTTTCATTCGGTTTATATACTTTTACCTTTGGAAGGAAAAAAGAATTCTTTTTTCCTTTTCTAATTTTTTTTAGGAGTTCTTTATAAATGGGTTCAAAAAAAGAAGGTCGTTTTCGGGAAGGACCAAAAGGAACTTCTTTTTCCATTCCCAAAACTGTTAAATAACAAAAATCTTCTTTTTTTCTTTTTTTTTTCATTGGATCTCCATGATGAGATCGTATTTTAGATCTTCGCCAAGGTTTAAGATAGAAAGGAGATAGAATCTTTATCTGAATACCCTCTATTAACCAATTTTGGGGAAATTCTGTTTCCGATAATTGAACACCATTATAGGTGCATTTAACATGTCTTTCTCTCTCCCATTCCTTCCAATCCTCATACCACTCGGGCAATTGGTGTAATAACCTACGGCCAATATTTTTCGCTATTATCAATGAAGGCAATACAATGTATTTTCTAAGAAAAGACTGGGTTATTAACATTGAACCTCTTATTGCTTGAGCAAATATAATGTTATCCCAACTTTCTGATGTTACTATCCGTTCATTTTCCTCTTTTTTCTCCCCGTTTTTTTTCTTTTCTTTTGTCCCTTCCTCCTCAAAATTGGAAATTTTCAATTCCGATTCTCTCTCGACCGAATTCCTAAAAATGAGATTCATCATTTCAGAGATATCAAAAGAAGAAAAAAAAAATGTTTTGTCTATTCGATCCAAAAAAAGCGGGGAATGCGCATTTTCTTGACACATTTTCCAAATAACTGTTTTACGTCTTTGAGTACGCATGGATCCTTTTATTATATCCCTACGAAAATCCGATTGTTGCAAGTAGCGTATCAAAGTCACATCTTCTCCTTGATCACTATTACTAGTATTATTAGTAAAAAAATGGGTATTATTCTCATTATCAGTATAAATTATCACACGTTTGGCTCTTCTTGAACGAATTTCAATATCTTCCATCGATTTTTCTTCATTTTCTTCCTCCAGTTGTTCCAGAACATTGGTCAATTTATATGACCATTGAGAAACCTTTTTACTGATTTCTTCTATTCCAATAGATTCATTTCTAGTTGTTTGATCATTTTGATCAATTGTCATTATATCGAATACAAATTTCAAAGATTTTGCTTGACTTTCTGAATCAATTTTTCTTTGTTCTGCCAATAAAGAACAGTTTTTCAAAGAAAAATTGGGTGTGAATTCAAAAGAAAATGAAGTTAAGAAATTACCGATATAATTCAAAAATGATTTACCACCACCAAGTGAATTCTTTTGATGTTCAAATTCTCGGAAATTATTAGGAAGTAGCTCATGGAGCTTATTTATCCAAAGACTTTTTATGGAATCCTCCATATAAGGGATAAAATTATTTATGATTGTACATAAATCAAAATCTTTTATTGCTCCACGGCATGGTCCACTCAATAAAGGATCATATGTTTTGGTCAAGCATTCTTTTTCATTCTCATGATTGCAAAATCTAGTCCTTTTTTCGAGCATATCTAGAGCAAGAAATCCCTTTTCTTTTTTTTTTTTTTCTAGAGCTTTTATTCGACTTATTAATTCATTGCTCAAGTTGTATTTTTTTTGTTCATTGGTATAAACCCAATAATTATACAGGTCTCCATGGGATAATTTTTGTGTCGTGTACAAAGACATTTTTCGTTCTATCATTTCCGAAAAAGTCGATAAACTGGGTGGATATGTAAAAGATATTTTTTGTTTCCCATTACTTGGACATGTATAAAAAAAATATTGTGACATTTCATTTCGTACAGCATTTTCAAACCGATCATTTTTTATATATCGCAATGGACAATTCCATCGTTTATAATCGAAAAGAAAAGTCACAAGAGGTTTTTCAAAGCAGAAATAAGTCTTTTCATTTTTCTCTTCTTTAAGTCTTCCCAATTCCCAATTATCTTGATAGGTATCAAGATAAGAATCTTCGTAAACCGGATCTTCCTGTTCTTCCGAACAAAGGGAAGGGTCTTCTTCGGCGGATCCCTCTTGTTCCTGTTTAGTCTCCTTCGTTTCGGAAGTTGTTTCTACATCGCTTTCTTCCTCACTTTCTCCCCTTTCTTCCATTTCTGAGGTTTCTTCCATTTCTGATGTTTCTTTCAGTTTCTTAGTGACAATAGGCGACGGCATTCTGCCTAAATAGTAGACACAGGTGATAAATAAGAGAATACTAAAGATTCGAGCCATAGAATTTCTCAATTCTGACACAAGGTACTTATTAGATCGAATAGAATGATTTTGATTTTGCCGTATCCAGAATAATACCAATCCAACCCATTTCATGAATAAAATGTGACCAATTAACCAACCAACAAAACTACTTGTTACAAATAACATCTTGTTGTTGCATCGAAACATATAAATGTTGACTAATCTGGCTAACGTTGAACTTGGTAAAATGAAATGGTTGAATAATTGAAAAATTAGA